ATAAAAGCTATTCCATTCATTATGGAGGGCAGAACTATAAAAAGAGGAAGAAGTCGAGCTACAAGAAAAATTCCCGCTGCTACCATCGTAGCAGCATGTATAAGAGCGGAAATGGGAGTAGGCCCTTCCATAGCATCTGGTAACCATACATGAAGGGGGAATTGGGCAGATTTAGCCACTGAACCGCAAAATAGCAAGAAGGCACAAAAAGTAACAAAAATAATATTAACCTCATTTTTATAAATCAAGGTATTGACTATTTGAAACAAATCCCGAAATTCTAAACTACCCGTTATCCAATAAAGACCTAAAATTCCCAATAATAAACCAAAATCCCCTATACGATTAGTTATGAATGCTTTTTGACACGCATTTGCCGCAATAGGACGTGTGAACCAAAAACCTATTAATAAATAAGAACACATTCCAACCAATTCCCAAAAAATATAAATTTGTATCAAATTAGAGCTAGTAACTAATCCCAACATTGAAATATTAAAAAAAATCATATAAGCAAAAAATCTCAAATATCCTTGATCATGAGACATATAATTATCACTATAAATAAGAACCAGAATGCCGACAGTAGTTATTAATATTGACATAATAGAAGTAAGTGAATCGATTAAGTACCCAAACTCTAAAGAAAGATCATTATTTATAGTCCAAGACCATACATATTGATAGATAGAACTATTATTGACTTGATTAATAAACAGATCAACTGAAAAAATCATAACTATAGTGAACAATAAAATACTAAGAAAAGCCCACAAACGGCGAAGGCTTTTTGTAGTAGTCGGAAAAAGTAGAAGTCCCACTCCTATTAACATAGGAACTGGAAATGGAATGAAAGGTATGATCCATGAAGATTGATGTGTATACTCCATACAAAAAAAAATATTTGATTCTGAATGAGTTTTGTTTCTTATTCGTTGGTTTTATTTTATCTCTTTTGTAAAGAAAGGATTCGGTTAATAAAAAAAGTGAATATAGAATATAGAATTTGCTATTATTAAGTATTCTGAATCTTTGTACAATACTCTCACTCAATATTCAATATTTCCAATATTACAAAGTACAAAGACCAATAAGCAAATTACTTAAATATACTTTTTTTGTATTTAATCTCATATTTATTAATATAATAAAAATTTAAATTTTTATTTTACAATTATATTTCTATATAGAGTAAGAATAAATAACTAATTATACCAAAACTAAGAACATTCGTTTATTTTGATATGAATTATAAAAAACAATTCATATGACATCACCCAATAATAATTTTTTTTTAGAAACATTAGTTTATTTTTGAACTAATTTTTATTTCATTTTCCATTAGAATAAAAAGATATCCATGTTTGGAAAAATAAAAAAAATGATATATATAATTCAATGTTTTACTTTAGATAGGAAACAAAAGAGAGAATTAAGATAAATAAGATATGTGGGTAATTAAAGAAAAATTTGTTTTTTAATTTACAGAAAAAAATGTCTTTCACATCGAACTAGAATAATAATAAACTATACTAATTGGATGGCAGTTCCAAAGAAGCGCACTTCTAAATCAAAAAAAATCATTCGGAATAATTTTTGGAAAAAAAAGGGATATTGGACAAGATTAAAAGCTTTTTCATTAGCGCAATCACTTTTTACGGGGAATTCTAAAAGTTTTTTTTGTAACAAATATAAACGTTAGTTTTAATAATCTAAATTAACTTGATTCAATTAAAGAATATTCTTAAATACTAAAATACTAAAAAATACTAATATAATATCTATAATATTAATATCTATAATATATTAAAATATTCTATATATATAGAATATTTTAATATATTATAGATAACGAAATAGATAACTATATTCTAAATAAAAAAATCCTTTCAATGTAGTGTTCCATTTTTGATACATAAATTCAATATTTTTTTTCATTGACAAAATCGAAATGCATTTGTTTAGATTCAGAAAATAAATAACTAATAAATGAGTCATTCAAAACTAGATAAAGATAAAGAACAATCTTTTTTTGTATTCTATTTAAAATAATAATATATTTAGATAATATCGAAATAAGAAATATATATATATAATAAATATATAATAATATTAAATAAAATTCATAACATAATATGATATAAGTATATATAATTCAAATAGATTTTAGTAAAATTCGTTAAATTATTTAATGTTTAGTAGTTTCGTAAACAAATATTGGACTTTAATTAATTGATTTTTTTGAATCTCGACAATTGGCTAAAATTTTGTTATTATAATTGCAAGTAAGCCGCTATGGTGAAATTGGTAGACACGCTGCTCTTAGGAAGCAGTGCTAGAGCATCTCGGTTCGAGTCCGAGTAGCGGCATGACATCTTATAGAAGAATAAGTCCTATAATAAATTCAATTCCTATTTCTAATATTCAGACTTTTATTTTCATTATATATGATATTTTCAACTTTAGAGCATATGTTAACTCATATATCGTTTTCAGTCATATCAATTGTAATTTCAATTCAATTGATAACCTTATTAGTCAATGAAATCATAGGATTATATGATTCGTCCAAAAAAGGCATAATAATAACTTTTTTCTGTATAACGGGATTGTTAATTACTCGTTGGATTTTTTCGGGCCATTTACCATTTAGTAATTTATATGAATCATTAATCTTTCTTTCCTGGAATTTTTCCATTTTTTGTATGGTTCCATACTTCAGAAAGCATAAAAACAAATATTTAAGTATAATAATCGCACCAAGTGTTATTTTTACCCAAGGCTTTGCCACTTCGGGTCTTTTAACCAAAATGCATCAATCTGTACTATTAGTACCCGCTCTACAATCCCATTGGTTAATGATGCACGTAAGTATGATGATATTGAGTTATGCAACTCTTTTATGTGGATCATTATTATCAGTGGCTATTTTAGTCATTACATTTCGAGAACTCATGCAAATTATTGGTAAAAGCCAGAATTTAGATTTTTTAAATGAGTCATTTTCTTTTGCTGAAATCAAATACATGAATATGACTGAAAGAATTAATGTTTTACAAAAAACTTCTTTTTCTTATTCTAGAAATTATTACAGGTCTCAATTTATTCAACAATTGGATCATTGGGGTTATCGTATTATTAGTCTAGGTTTTATCTTTTTAACTATAGGTATTATTTCAGGAGCAGTATGGGCTAATGAGGCATGGGGATCATATTGGAATTGGGATCCAAAGGAAACTTGGGCTTTTATTACTTGGACTATATTCGCGATTTATTTTCATACTAGAAAAAATCAAAAATTGGAAGATGTAAATTCTTCAATAGTCGCTTCTATAGGCTTTCTTATAATTTGGGTATGTTATTTAGGAATAAATATATTAGGAATAGGACTACATAGTTATGGTTCATTTATTTCTAATTAAATTAAAGTGAGTAAAGAACTTCACAAATAGAGAAAGCATAATATAAAATAATATATATTATGCGAAACAAAAAAAAACTTCCTATAAATCATCGAGAACCCTTTAAATCAAGTAATGTAGTATTGATTCAAGGGGTTCTCATAAACAACAAACATATTCAATTACAATTCATTTTTTTTTTAAGTTAATAAAACAGAAAAATATTTTTTATGTATTGTACATAAGATTTATTTCTATTTTTGATTTTTTGGTTTTATTCATTTATTCATGAAAACTATCTATAAAAAATTAGATAGAATAGCTTCAACCTTATCAACCGAAAATGAGAAAATGAAATCCGGATAAATACCAATACCTATTATAGGTATAAGGATAGAAATTGAAATAAATAATTCTCGTGGCCCAGAATCAAAAAAATAAGAGTTTGGTGTATTAAAAAGCTTGTATCCGTAGAACATCTGCCGTAAGATAGATAATGAATAAATAGGAGTTAATATCATTCCAATTGCTGTTACAAAAGTGATTAATATTTTTGTCATTAAAAGATATTTTTGGCTGGTAATTATTCCAAAAAAAACCATCAATTCTGCAACAAAACCACTCATTCCTGGCAATGCAAGAGAAGCCATCGATAAAATAGTGAAAACTGTGAATATTTTTGGCATTGAGATAGCCATTCCACCCATTTCGTCGAGATAAAGAAGACGTAGTCTATCATAACTAGTTCCCGCCAAGAAAAATAGTGCAGCACCAATAAATCCGTGAGAGATTATTTGTAAAATAGCCCCACTAAGTCCCGTATCACTTATAGAACCAATTCCTATTATTAAGAAACCCATATGGGACACTGAGGAATAAGCTATTCTTTTTTTTAAATTATGTTGACCAAAAGATGTTGAAGCTGCATAGATTATTTGAATTGAACCTAATAGCATTAACCAGGGACAAAATATAGAATGAGCGTGGGATAATAATTCCATATTAATTCGAACCAACCCATATGCTCCCATTTTTAATAAGATTCCAGCTAAAAGCATACAAGTGCTGTAATGTGCCTCCCCATGGGTGTCGGGTAACCATGTATGTAATGGTACAATTGGCAATTTGACAGCAAAAGCAATAAGAAAACCCATATAGAATATTATTTCTAACGTCACAGGATACGATTGATTAGTTAATAATTCAAAATTTAATGTTGGTTCATTAGAACCATATAAACCCATACCCAGAGTTCCCATTAATAAAAAAAGAGAACTTCCCGCAGTGTACAAAATAAACTTTGTAGCTGAATACAAACGTTTCTTTCCGCCCCACATGGATAAAAGTAAATAAACGGGAATTAATTCTAATTCCCACATGATGAAAAAAAGTAAAATGTCTCGAGAAGAAAATAGTCCTATTTGACCACTATACATTGCTAACATCAGGAAATAGAATAATTGTGATTCTCGAGTAACCGGCTGAGCCGCTAACGTAGCTAACGTGGTGATAAATCCCGTCAACAAAATCGGTCCTAGGGAGAGTCCATCTATTCCGAATCTCCAGTAAAAGTCAAAAAAATTGATCCATTTATAATTCTCTGTGAATTGGATTAGTGGATCATCCAATTCGAAATGATAACAAAATGCATAGGTTGTTAGAAGAAGATCCATTAAGCATATACAAATAGTATACCACCTAATCACCTTATTTCCTTTATGAGGAAATAAAAAAATTAAGGAACCCCCGGCTATTGGTAAAACTATAACTATTGTTAACCAAGGAAAATAATTCGTGATAAAAATAAGATATACTTAGACCAGAAAAACCCGCGCTCAAAATAGAAAAGCAAATATTTTTTTTTTTCTATTTTGAGCGCGGGTTTTTACCAGTAAAAAAAACGTATTTGTGTGGTGCTTTTTGAAACGTATCAATAAGCTAGACCCATACTTCGAGTTGTTTCATGCCATAAATAAACTCGAACACTTAAGAAATCCGTCGGACAGGCGGATTCACACCTTTTACAACCAACACAGTCCTCTGTTCTTGGTGCAGAAGCAATTTGTTTAGCTTTACATCCGTCCCAAGGTATCATTTCTAATACATCTGTGGGACAGGCTCGGACACATTGAGTACATCCTATACATGTATCATAAATCTTTACTGAATGTGACATTGGATTTATAGTAATCAAAAATTAAAAATTTTCGATCTAGTAAATTCGTAAATGAATTATATATATTATATATTTATTTAGACACCAGATGAATCAATGATTTATCCGAATTTTGCTAATCAAAATCGACTTATAGATCAATTCATAATAAGAGAATAGGATGACCAAGATACTTTGATTTCTTATGTTTGTTTTAAAAAACATTATAATAAGATTAATATTAAATATACTATTCTAAATTGAGTTATGATTTATTATGATTAAGACTATTTATTCAACAAATTCGATTGATTGATACGGGTTGATTTTCTGTTACGATAAATTGAGGAAACAATAGCTGGTCCGATAGCTGCTTCAGCGGCTGCAACAGCTATAACAAAAATGGAAAGAATATTTCCTTTTAATTGGCGACTATCAAAAAAATCAGAAAAGGTTACGAGATTTATATTAACTGCATTCAACATAAGTTCAAGACACATAAGGGCTCGAACCATATTTTGGCTCGTGATCAATCCATAGATCCCTATAGAAAATAAATAGGCACTCAAAATAAGTACATGCTCGAACATCATTGAACAACTCCTTATCAATTTTGATTCATTTCAATATGAACAATAATTCAATAGATTCGATTGATTAAAGAATAGAACAAACAAGTCTACAACAAAATAATATATTGGGTGGGGCAATAACTAAAAAAAAAAATTTCTACATAAATACTACTTTACGTTCACATAGAATTCAAGGGAAATATATGTGAGAAAATCTAACAAAATTGAATTTTATTTTTATTTATATTATTAGTTATAAAAATTTCTTATTGACGAGCCATGACAATTGCACCTATCAAAGCAACTAAAAGAATTATTGAAATAAGTTCAAATGGAAGAAAAAAATCTGTTGATAAATGAATTCCAATTTGTTGACTAGTACTTATCAAATCTTGTTCAATAATCTGATTTGGTCTTGTAGTCCAAATAATCCCGTACCATGATGTATCTGAAATAGTAGTTATTAGTGAAATAAAAATACTTGTACAAACCATCAAAGTAATTCCATCCCCAACGGTCCAAAGACGAAAATATTGGTAATATTCTGAACTATTCATGAACATCACAGCAAATATTATTAAAACATTTATAGCGCCTACGTAAATAAGTAGCTGTGATGCAGCTATAAAATGGGAGTTTGATAAAATATAGAATAAAGATATACAAACAAGAACTAGTCCCAACGAAAAAGCAGAAAAGATTGGGTTGGTAAGTAATACTACTCCTAGACTTCCTAATATAAGACCCAATCCCAGAAATACTAAAAGAAAATCATGTAGAAGTTCAGGCAAATCCATTATATGTAAAATAAGAGATAAATAAATCAAAATTTCATGACCTTATTGATATGACCAGGAAAAAAATTATATACTAAATACTCAATTTATCTCCGCATTGAATTTAATCAAATCCTAAGATAAAAAGTGTGAATTATTATAAGTACAATTATAGGATCAATGTCATTCCATTCTTTTTATGAAAGAGTAATTTGAAACTATACGAAAACTAGAGTATATATATCTATTTAATATTTCTAAAATATAGAATATTTATAATAATTTTAATCTACTATATATTAAAAAAAAAAAAAAAAAAATATCTAATTTAATAGTTACTCATTTCTATATATATATAGAATATGATTTTGATTTAATTATAAATAATTTAATTTTATTTGAATTGTTCGAATTGTATAATCATCAATTACTGACACCGGTAAACGGCCCAAAGCAATTTGATTATAATTCAATTCGTGACGATCATAAGTCGAAAGTTCATATTCTTCAGTCATTGATAAACAATTTGTTGGACAATACTCAACACAGTTACCACAAAATATACAGATTCCGAAATCAATACTGTAATTAAGCAATCGTTTCTTTCGAATATCAGTTTCCAGTTTCCAATCAACAACGGGTAAGTCTATGGGACATACACGAACACATACTTCACAAGCAATGCATTTATCAAATTCAAAATGTATTCGACCACGGAAACGTTCCGATGTTATTATTTTTTCATAAGGATATTGAATAGTTACAGGGAAACGATTTGCATGAGATAAGGTAATCATGAAGCTTTGACCAATATACCTTGCAGCTCGGATTGTTTGTTGACCATAATTCATGAACCCAGTTACCATAAGGAACATATCGTGAATATCTCTGAATATTTTTGTTTTATTTCTTTCTCTTGTTTGAGACAAATTATGAATCTAGAAGTTTTTTATAGTGAAAACAGTTGAGACGAGGTTGTTAATAATAGATTACCTAGAGAAATGGGTAAAAGAAACTTCCACCCAAAATTTAATAATTGATCTATTCTTAGTCTAGGCAAAGTCCATCTTGTTGTGACAGAAATGAATAAGAACAAATAAGTTTTAGCTAGTGTAATAAAAATACTAATTGTTGTTACAAAAACTCCATATGCTTTATTTATTTCAAAAAACTCAGAAACGAATATATACGGAATAGAGATATTCGAACCACCCAAGTAAAGAACTGTTACAAACAAGGAAGAAATAAAAAGATTTAAATAAGAAGCAACGTAAAATAAACCAAATTTGATACCTGAATATTCAGTTTGATAACCTGCTACTAATTCTTCTTCTGCTTCTGGTAAATCAAAAGGTAATCTTTCACATTCTGCTAGTGAAGATATTAGAAAAACGATGAAACCTATAGGTTGACGCCACAAATTCCATCCCCAAAAACCGTATTTTGATTGGGCATCAACTATATCAACTGTACTTAAACTGTTAGATAATCCTAGTCGGTGATAACATTACTGTTCCCATCTCTATTACAGAACCGTACATGAGATTTTTAACCTCATACGGCTCCTTAAAAGTCTTAACTAAATCTAAGGACCGGGCCGATGATTTATCTCTTAATATATCTCTAAGATAAATAAGATTTGATTTTATCGGACGGTTCTGAATTAGACCAATTTAATTCTATCTGTTCTGTTCTAATAAAAAAAATTCAATAAAAATAAATTGAATAAAGAAAAATACATTTTATTTGAATAAATAAAAGATACAAAAGGTACTTCTGAATTGATCTCATCCTTTAAAAAATTAGAATTTGAATTTGTTGAGTAATAACTTAATTTTTCAATAAAATACTCTTTTATAATTATCAAAAATTCCCCCATCGTTTTGGATTATGAAAAAGAATTATACATTAGTTTTTTGAATTATAACATAAATTCTATTTTGATGAGTATGAATATAAGAAAGGGGATCGTTTTTTTTATTCCTATCCTATTCTTCTTTTTTTGTGCGGACTTAAAAAAAAATTAAAATTAAAGGATTATTTCGTTCCTGATAGTCATTTATTTAATCAGTGGATGGGAGCATACTCTGGATCGGAATTGTGGGGAGTACTGCCTAATTTTTTCTACCAACTTAAAGCCCCAATTAGTATTCTTTTTCTATATATATGATTTCTATATATATTATGCATAAATACTCTTTTGGATATTTAAAAAAATCCGCGTTACTAATCCTTTGTGTATCTTGGTGTTTCTAACCATCCATTCATTTTTTATTAACCCCCTTTTTATGTTAATACATCTATGTTAATACATGTATGATAGATAATTCATACAAATGATAGTGAAAACTCAAAAAAGGTTGGTCTTTTACGCCCGCTTCAAGATAGGATGACTAATCAACCAACCTTGGGGTAAACAGCCCCTGCTATTTAGATTCTAATTTCTTTCACTTAATTCTTATACATAGAAAATGAGATTCAATATTTTTACTGCAATTTTAAATCATCATACTATCCATTAATTATAAAAAAAAATATATAGTATTCATAGATTAGATTCAATAGAAGCTGTTTTATTTCACTCATATAAAACTATCTGATTAAATTCTTCAATCCGAATTGCAAAAAATAAGAACAATGTGGATATATATTCAATCTTTTTATTTTCTTTTACTATAAAGAAAGGAGTATAGCAATAATATCGAAAAACTTCTGTCTCAACGAATCGCACGTAGAGATATTGATAACACACATAGAGTTAATGGTATTTCATAACTAATCGATTGAGCAGCAGCTCGTAGACCGCCCAAAAAAGAATATTTATTATTCGACCCATATCCTGACATAAGAAGTCCAATGGGAGCAATACTCGAAATAGCAATCCATAAAAAAACGCCGATATTGAGATCAGATAAGACAAAGTTATAGCCAAAAGGAATTACTGAATAGCTTATTATAATTGATATGACTGATATGGATGGTCCGATACTAAATAAATGAATATTTCCCCTAGATGGAATAAGATTCTCTTTGAAAAGTAATTTTGTTCCGTCTGCTAGAGCTTGAAGAATTCCAAAAGGACCAGCGTATTCAGGTCCAATACGTTGTTGTATCCCTGCGGATATTTCTCTTTCTAACCATACAATTGCTAGTACACTTATTGTGATTCCCAATAAAAGAATAAAAATAGGGGCAAATAGCCATAGAATTCCATATACCTCTTTAAAAGATTCCAATCTGAAAAAAAAAAGGATATCTTGTATTTCTGTTGTATCAATTATCATTTCAACGATCAACTTCTCCCATAATGATATCTATGCTACCTAGTATTGTCATAATATCGGCCAATTTCATTCTTTTAACTAATTGAGGAAGAATTTGCAAATTAATAAAACCCGGTGGACGAATTTTCCATCTCCAAGGAAAACCATTTTGATCCCCTATTAGAAAAATTCCCAATTCTCCCTTTGGGGCCTCGACTCTTACATAAAGTTCTTGTTTTGGCAATTCAAAAGTTGGAGACGGTTTTTTACTAATAAATCGATATTCAAAATCATTCCATTCTAGCTCTTTTTCTCTATCAAAGCAACGTATTTCTAAATTTTCATATGGTCCTCCGGGAATTCCTTCCAAAGCCTGTTGAATAATTTTTATGGATTCTATCATTTCACCAATTCTAACTAAATAACGAGCTAATGAATCTCCTTCTTTTTGCCATTGAACTTCCCAATCAAATTCCTCGTAACACTCATAATTATCAACTTTACGTAGATCCCATTGTATTCCGGAAGCCCGAAGCATCGGTCCTGATAAACCCCAATTTATTACTTCCTCTCCATCAACAACGCCAACTCCCTCAACCCGTTCTAAAAAAATAGGATTTCGCGTAATAAGTTTTTGATATTCAACAACCCTTGTTAAAAAATAATCGCAGAAATCAAAACATTTATCTATCCAACCATGAGGTATATCAGCCGCTACCCCCCCGATACGAAAAAAATTATGCATCATTCTCATACCTGTCGCAGCTTCGAATAAATCATATATTAATTCTCTTTCTCTGAAAATATAGAAGAAAGGGGTTTGTGCACCAATGTCTGCCATAAAAGGTCCCAGCCATAGTAGGTGAGAAGCTATACGACTCAACTCCAACAAAATTACTCTGATATAGCTGGCTCTTTTAGGTACTTGAATATTTCCCAACTGTTCTGGTCCGTTTACAGTTATTGCTTCTGTGAACATAGTAGCTAAATAATCCCAACGTGTTACATAAGGCAGATATTGTATAATTGTTCGGTTTTCCGCAATTTTTTCCATACCTCTGTGTAAATAACCCAATATTGGTTCACAATCAATAACATCCTCACCATCCAGAGTAACAATAAGTCGAAGAACACCATGCATTGATGGGTGGTGAGGACCCATATTGACTATCATGAGGTCCTTTCTTGTAGCTGGTATATTCATAGGTTTTTCCTCGATTCATTCGTCTATGAATCGCTTAAAAAAAATTCATCAAAATTCAAGATCTAGTAAATCGAATAATTGAAAAATGATTCTTCAAATTAACGAATTTGTGACTCCCGAATATCAAACTGATTTATTAATTTTTTATAACGTATTTCATTCTTCTTTGACAAATAAGACAGTAGTCGTTGTCGTTTTCCCAGAATTTTACGTAAACCTCTTTGAGATAAGTAATCTTTTCGGTGCACTTCAAAATGTGAAGTAAGTCTTCGTATCTTATTGGTAAAATTCAATACTTGAAATTCAACCGATCCTGGGTTTTGTTCTTTTTTTTCTTGTGAAATAGCTGGTATAAATGAATTTTTTACCATAAAATAAAATGAAAGCTTTCTTCTTCCCTTTGCTTTTAATAGATATTTTTATTGATCAGTAATAGTAATGATACTAATTTTGAATTATATATATGAATCTGAATTTCCTTAAGAATTCCATTCCCGATTTTTTCCAATTAAATAAATTCTTATTAATGGTAATCAATTCAAATCGATAAAAAGAGACTATATTTATAGATTCACCAAATAAAAAATTATATTGTATACTTAAAAAATAAAACAAGACTATTTTGTTGATTCTTTTTTTTATCTAATATCGATACATCATTATTTATTGAATTAGTGTATCAATGCCACGATGCTTGTCCGTATTTATGTTATGTATATATCAAGTTGTTTTTATATACCAGATATATATATTACAGTAAATAGAAGTTAAATTTCGATTAAAGAATTTTCACTCGTGGATACATATGTATTCTTACTACACTGAAACGGCTTCCATTATAAGTATTAAACCAATAACGATTTATACAAGCTAAATCTTCTAATCGATAATTTGGCCAAAGAAAAATTTGAAAATTCATTAGTTTTTTTTTATCTTTATCAAGATCTTTTTTTTTTTTAGTTAAAACTTGAAAGCAATTGTTTACTTTATTTTCATTATAAAATATTGTGTTTCTATGCATACTATTTCTATTCTTAGTATCTAAACAAATTAGAATTCTCAATTCTCTACGCCGTTTAGCAGATAAAATATTTTCAGGAACAAGCAAATCATAATTTTTTTTTTCCTCTTTTTTTTCTGTTATCTTTTGATTTCTTGTTCTTGTAATGTATTCATCAAAATTCTTATTATCAACATAACTTTTTTCCGGATATCTTTGATTCATTTTGTGCTTATTGTTATGAATTAACGAAATAACCATGGTTTGATACATAAAAAATTGTTTCTTGTTTTTTCTAGACAGGCGAACTGGTTCGATAATAAATAGTTCGTTTTTCTTAAATTCTTTTTTTTTCTTTTTTTTCAAGTCTATAAAAGTGAAATCCTTTTGATTTTGAATCATCATAATATCTAGACCTAGTTCTCCCCTTTGAATAGAGGCTACAGCAATTTCTCTTATATTTTTCAATCTAATCAGGAGACAATATACTTTGACATTTTTAAATATTCGTTGACCTAAGAAATTCTTCCAATTCAAATGAAAAGTCAAAAAATTTCTTAGTAAGAAATTTAATTCTGCCTCCAGTTTGTTCTTGTCTTTCGTTTTCTTTATACCCTTACCACCCCCCTTTTCACTGTCTGATCTTGCATAATCTTTTTCAATATATTTTTCTTGGTTTGAGAGAGATGATTCAAGATTAACTCGACCCGCGAATTCTGCTTTTGCTCGATTTCGAGTCTCAAACTCTAATTCAAGAGATTTCTTTTTTTTCGACAATCTAAACATATCTATTTTTTTATTCTTTCCGGTAATGTTGTTTTTATTTTCATTAACATTTTGATTTTTATTAAATTTATTAAAATGGAAAAAAAGTAATTTGATTGGTATGATCCGCGGGTTAATCCTATATGCATTATAAAATATCAAAAATTTTGAAAAGAACCAAAATTCCGGATTTGATATGGAACGATTTAGTATTTCTACATTGATTCTCATCCAATCAAAATACTTTCTATCCTTATTTTTTTCTATATCCATAATAATATCTTCCGCTATATAATTCTTGATAGAGATACCACCCATTATGTCAAATAATTTTTTTTTATCTGTGTTGTAATTAGAAGAAATCGCTTGTTTTTTATTTGCTTGTACTGGTGATCTATATCCATAAATATATGAGTCTTTCTTATCCTCATAATTAATAGAGTTATAAGATAAAAAGTTATAGGATAAAAGATTATACCTATATAGTTTTTTCATTTTTTTTTTCTTTAACTTTAATGAGTCTACTTGTAATTGTTCTTTATAAGAAATTAATCGAGTTTTTTTATATGAATCAGATTTGGTTAAATATTTATTTCGAGCCACACAATATTCATGTATTCTATTTCTCCATTTTTGTGATACTAATCTAGACCATCTGCTTTGAGATAAGTTATATTGATAATGATCCTTTAACCAATTTGTCCATTGATTCATTACAGAATTGGGAGGGTTCTTATCTTTTAATTTATCATGAGATATTCCCTGTATTCCAAAAAAAGAATCCTTTATTTCATTTTTAAGAAAATAAAATCTTCCATGATATTGAAAAACAGATTTTAACTTATACTTATATATGTTAATAACTTGGGTTTGTGATAATTTAAAGAATACATATGCCTGCGACAAGAAGGAGATGTCACAAGAATTCTGGTAATTCATATTTCTTGTATTATTATTATAAGATTTGTGTATAATAGAAATAAAGTGAATTATACTTTGATTTGTTTTATCAGTTCTTTCTATATTTGCTTCATTATTGTAAATGGATTTATTTATAATTTTTTTTGTAAAAAGTTCTATATTGATCCTAGGAATACTAATTATATATAGAAAGATATCTATGTATATCTTTTTCATGAAGAATTTTAAATAAGAATGCGATTTACGGGTTAATTGGACATTTTTTCTTTGTAATATCTGCAAAATATTTTTTTCTAATTCTAATCTTTTAGCATCATAAGTTGTTTTGTTTGAATTCGAATGAATATTTATCTCTGAAATTTTAAGCTTTTTTTTTTTCTTTTCTTCTTTTGTCATTTTTTCTATTTGTTTTATAATTGTTTTTGTTTTAGCATTCAGATCTTTTATTTTCTTTTTTGTCAATGAACAATTTTCCCAATTTATAGATTGAATTGAAATTGTTGAATCGGGAATCATTAGATTATTTTTACGGATTGTTGAATCTTTTTTGGTTTCACTCAATTCATCTTTTTTTTTGAATCTAATAAATATAAATAAAAAAGAATTTAAGAGTTTTTTTTTTTTTTTCTTTAGAACTAGAATACTTTTGAAAATACTTTTGATAAAACTTTGGATAATCCATTTTGTTGTTTTTTTTGAGATATTTAGAAAGAATTTTGTTCTTTCATTTAAAATTTGTAGAATTAGACAAAAAGAATTTTTTAATTTTTTCATTTTTTTTTTGAGTTTTTTAAAAATGGGATCAAAAAATGAAAATCGATTTTGAGGAGAACTAGAAAAGGGTAATTCGACTTCCATTCCCCAAATTGTTAAAAAACAAAAATTCTTTTTTTTTTTCATTCGATTTTTTTCCTTTTCAATGGATCGTAACTTAGATCTGTGC